CCTTTTATGATACACGCATCCTTCTCATCCTTCTCATAATGAATAGAGAGCGGGTAGCGGGAATCGAACCCGCATCGTTAGCTTGGAAGGCTATGGGTTATAGTCGACGTCAATTCATTATTTTTAACGTCTCTAATTCAAAACCGAACATGAAACTTTTATTTCATTCGGCTCCTTTATGGAAGATGGCTGGATTCCATAATCTAAGCCATAAACGAACTAAAAGAAGTTGCTTCATAAGATCTATGTCCGCTTTTCTGTCTGAATGTATACCAAACAAATTGCTTTCTAGATGATCCCTCTAGAAGACGAGGGGTATTTTGAAAAGTCCTTCTAGTTACTTCGTTCTCTATTTCTCCTTGCGTGAATCTTGAGGAAAGAAATTTTTGTTTCCACCCGAGCTGAAATAAAATGTCGATAACTTTAGTAAACCAAAGTCGTCCTTTATTAGCTATTGTGCTTCAACCTCTTCAAATGAAAAAATTGAAGATCTAGTTACGATTAGAAGTACACTTTTGTATCTTCCTCCATGGATTCTTTACTTAATACTCATTCAATTGTTAAGTCTTGATACAGCGCAAAAAAATTATGCTTCGCGATTCCCTACTCCAATGTGAAAATTTATAATGGACTTTTGGGTACAAATCACGAAAATGTATATGATTCCTCAAATCGCTTATTGAGAGGTAAAGGATTCAATCCTTTCTAAGAAATAAAGTTTTTAATCGGAACGGAATATGAATAAAACCTAAAGACCCCTTAACTATTTCAGTTGTTAATAGAACGAATCACACTTTTACCACTAAACTATACCCGCTACATTGTGATTATTGTATATGAATGGACCATTTGTCGAACAAGAACATTACTCTATGTAATAATGTAATATAATAAATAAAGATAGGATTAAGGACAAAATCCTAAATTAAATTGGAAATGAGAGTGCTCGGGTCTTTTCCTGGAGAAACTTAATGAGATAAGAAAAGGAGGGCCTTTTGACCTTGAAAAAATGTGTGTTCTTGAGGGGTTATTTAGTAGAAGACCTGCCCCAAAAGAACTATATAGCATAACAAACAAGAAATGGCCTGGCTAGGTACCGACCCGGCCAGGTGGGGGAATCAAATAAAGGACGGACCCTTCGGATCGGATGAAATAAAATTCAAAGGGTACTCTTTAACGTACCAACTTCACTCTTTTTTTTTTTCTATTTTTGAAATACTTTTTCTTTACTTCAGGGGTAACATAGTCATTATCCTTTGTTAATTGGGAGAGATGGCTGAGTGGACTAAAGCGGCTGATTGCTAATCCGTTGTACGACTTCTTCGTACCGAGGGTTCGAATCCCTCTCTTTCCGTTTCTTCCGACGGCTTAATATTTTCTTTCGACTTCAAATTCAAAAAAAAAAATCTTGAGACCCCCCCTTTTTTTTTTATTTTATCTTTTATCATAGTTCACTATCTGTAATAGAGAAACTCATAAGAAAATGAATAAATCAAACAACAAGAAATCCTTTCTTTTTTTATTCCTCACGCCCTGGATTACGCCCTGGATCATTCGATAGGAATCCAAAGATAAAGAGAGAAACAAAAAATATCACTACTGTGTAAACGAAGAGTTTAAGAGTAAGCATTATACAATCTCCAGGATAAGATCCTATTTTTTGGAAAAGGAGAATAGATTATCTATTTTTATACCCCATATTCTAGGTTTGGCACCAAACCAATAGATGAAGTGGTTTGGAGATAAATCAAAAAAGAAAAAACCTAATATCTTTTCGGTATCCAAATTCTCTGTCATATCTACAGTTACTGTGGGGGGATTTACTAGTTTCTTGTTCACTGGAAGGTGAAGAAGGGCAAAACGAGGAAATGAGATGATTCAGATTCATCGCGCCTATTCAAGAATTTCCATGTTTGAATCGAGGGTTCATATCATAATGTAAGAGATCCGATCTTTTTTCAATTGTTAGTTTTTTTTTTATTGATTAAATCATGAATCTTTGTAGGACAGTATTAAATAAAGATCTCATCGAAAACTTACAGCAGCTTGCCAAACAAAGGCTAAGAGAAAAAAGAGCACAGGGATGACTGGCATAAAATCTACGATTGGATTAAGAAAAGCGTAAGACTCGGGTAACTTAGCAAAGAAAAAACTACTCGAATGAAGGGCAGAATTAAGACAGCTACAGATAAAACTAAAGATATTAAGCATAACAAACATTTCATTCTTGGAGATAATTGTATTTGATTGAGTTTTGAGTTATTGATTAAGGGATAAACGGGGAAAATGAACAAAAGAATCCTGCTTTTTTTACGTACTCAATCAAAAACCCCTCAATTCTCGCACGAAAATAGAAGGAAGCATACTTTCATACAATATCTTAATTGAATTCTATCTAATGATCAATAAATTCAGTGGAATTCTCTAACTAGTTGTGTGAAATCCTAGTACCAATCTAACGGATTCCATAGAGGTTTTTATTGATTGTGATTTGACAATTCATTAAAATTATTCAATAATATTAAATTGATTGAAAAAAAAAAGAAACAACTCTAGAAGTTGTGGATGTGGGATGGATGTGGGGCGTGGCCGAGTGGTAAGGCGCCGGGTCTTGTTCCCGGAATATCGAAGGTTCGAAACCTTTCGTCCCAGCACATCCCACACTTTTCTTTCTTCTAGTTACTAGTTCGAAGAAAGAGAACTTTTTCCTCTGTGCCTATAAAGGATGGAATCCGTATGTGGTCAATGTGTAGTGGGGCGTGGCCAAGTGGTAAGGCAACGGGTTTTGATCTCGTTATTCGAAGGTTCGAATCCTTCCGCTCCAAGGTATTCTATACCTTATGTAGAATACCAATTAGTAATTGATAAAAGTCAATATCAATTACTATACTTTCGATTCAGCCAATGACTATTCATGATTCCATATTGAATCAATTCCAGACGGGTTCTAAAGGAAAGCAGTTTTATGGTGAAACTTCGTTTAAAACGATGCGGTCGGAAGCAACGTGCGACTTGAAGGACATGATGAACTATGGATTCTTAACACCCATCATTTTCTTTATTTTTTGAAGATTCTAGTTCGAGTATAGAAGGTGCTCTGAACTCGACATACAAAATTTGTTTTTTATTTCCACTTTCCGCGAACCCTTTTTTCGTTTTCGTGAACGTGTAAGTAATTAATTAAATAGGATACAATGGAGCTCGAGAAGAAATGATTGAGTCATTTCTCAGAGGTAGGGATCTATGGCTCACAGCAATTAATAGACGAACTTCGTGACTCTTATTTCTTATTTAATAAGAAAGAAATGGAAACAATCCAATTCCAGCAAGAGGTTTAAGTGTATCGAATCGAGGGGAATCAACCATTCGTATGATTCTTTAAAGAGAAAGAAATCACAAAAGGGATGTTGCTACCCTTTTGGTATGATTACGGATCACCGAAGTAATGTTTAAGCCTAACGATTCAAAAAAAAAAGTTAAAATATCATGTAACAAGAAAACGCCATTTTCAATTGTCTCAACAATTTCATTTTCATAAAAAAAGGAAAATTGATTCTAAACGAGACAAAAAGGGAGTTAAAGAGAGCTCAATAAATGAATGAACCTTAGGACCTTTTCACTCTTTCTTTGGGTAAGAATGATCCAACAACCTGAGCTATAAAAAAAATGATTTTTTGATGAATTGGGGTTCTCACTTGATTTTCGAATCGATAGATCACCCTTCGAATCATTCTTTCTCGAGCCGTACGAGGAGAAAACCTCCCTTACGTTTCTAAGGGGGGCTGTAGTCATCTACAGCTATCCCAATGGGCCATCTATCGAATCGTTGCAATTGATGTTCGATCCCGAAGAGATGGAAGGGCTCTTTGTAAAGTGGGTCTTTACGACCCGATCAATAATCAAACTTCTTTAAATCTTCCTGCTATTTTTCATTTCATTGAAAAAGGAGCTGAGCCTACGAGAACCGTTTATAATATCTTAAAGAAAGCAAAAATTTTTCAAGAACTTTCAGGATTTTTTTTTAATCCGAATCCTCTTTTTTTGTTCTACGAACAAGGAAGCTATAAGTAATGCAACTATAAATCTCATGGAGAGTTCGATCCTGGCTCAGGATGAACGCTGGCGGCATGCTTAACACATGCAAGTCGGACGGGAAGTGGTGTTTCCAGTGGCGGATGAGTAGGGCAGAGGCCTACTATTTCTTCATCTAGGATCTGACTTAATACTTAATATAATAACCCCAAAAAAAATAGAAAATATAGGAGGTAAAATCAATATGATTCTAGTCATTTTTTATGCGGTGCAGCAGCATTAGTTTGGATCACAAGTTGAAACCGTATCTAGGATACGACTTATTACTTAATATAATATATATTAATATTAACAAAAAAAAATCTAAAATATAGGAGGTAGAATCAAAATGATTCTAGTCATTTTTTATGTGGTGCAGCAAGCCCGCATTAGTTTGGATCACAAGTTGAAACCGTATAAAGAGGTTATTTTGATTATACTTATTATAATCAAAATGATAATTCGAATTTGGTACTTCTATATAAAAAGGTTTATAGAATTGATTTTCAAGTATTTTCTTAATATAGAAGCTTGGAAAATATTTCTCGGTTGGAAGTACCTTTTACTGGTTTGGAGGCTATTTGAAAAATCGATATTCAACCTATCTATGTGGGTGGCGATCTCCCAGTATCTTTCGAAAAAAGAAAATTGGGTAGAAATACTCATAATTTGTGTCGATCGAATTATCCAACTATATCTATATCTGGATAAGCATTATTCGATCGAGTATAAGTACGTGCTCTGTTTTGGAGGTGTAATAATGATGAAGTGGTTTAATCTGCTAAGTCCTTGGTATTACCCACAACCGCAGAACGTGACTTATGTTTCGAACAAAACGACAGATAGAGCCGGCAACACTACCCTCGAGGTCATACACTATGACCAAAGGGGGAACATGACTGTGGAATTGGAAAAATACGACCGAAGGGGGAACAGGATCCTATATGATAGGAAAAGAAAAAAAACCAAACCTTGGTGGAAACGAATTTTTTAATTCGTTCAAAAACTAGCTACGTGTGCACTGCACGTAGCTAGTGTCAATACAGCACTAGTCCTTTTTTTTTTTCACTTTGATTTCTTTTTGATTTTGTCTAGCGTAGACTGTCTCTTGGCCCGTAGGTCCTGACACAAGGTTAGAATTCTAGCTCTTCCAGAGTGGTATCTCACTGACGGCTTGGCCCCCCGGAAGGGGGCCTTCTTCGCCCTCCACCTAAGCTGCGCAGGAAAGGCCTAAAGCCAATCCCAGGGAACAGTAAAGCTTCATAGGGTCTTTCTGTCCAGGTGCTTGTCAACGTTCATTTTATATTGACAATAGTGTATTGAATAAATAGAATTTCATTATGGTAATTTTCAATTAAGTAAATCTATTTCTCTCCGAATTCTAATTCTAGATGGGGTTTGCAATCTCTTTATTTTTATTATGATTCATCTATACACTCGGGTTGCTAACTCAACGGTAGAGTACTCGGCTTTTAAGTGCGACTAGAATCTTTTACACATTTGGATGAAGCAACGAATTCATCCATACCATTGGTAGAGTTTGTAAGACCACGACTGATCCTGAAAGAGAAGAGAACGAATGGAAAAAACAGCATGTCGTATTAACGAATTAAGGAAGAACTCTAAGAGCACTTCATTCTTAATCCTTACCGGATCAATACAAAGTATTCTTTGAATTCTTATATTATATTTCAATATGGGTCGAGTGAATAAATGGATAGAGCCGCAAGGATCCAATTATAGAATATAGAAAACAAAAAGCAACGAGCTTCTCTTCTTAATTCGAATGATTTCCCGATCTAATTAGACGTTAGAAATATATTAGTACCTGATTCGGGAAAAGGTTCTCCCATAACCATAAAAATAAGTGGATTCTCCATTTCTTTATTTCTTTTTTTTTTGAATCCTAATTATTAACTATCTCCACTCTTATTGAGTGGAGACGAATGTGTAGAAGAAACGGTATATTGATAAATAGAAGATAAATAGAATCAATTCTAAAATCAAAAGAGCGATCGGGTTGCAAAAATAAAGGATTTCTTATTATTTCAATATCCTAATTAAAGAACACAAACCTATTGGTTGGATGAAAAAAAAAAGAGAATCCCTTGATAAGCTTATCTATCTTCTGGGTAGATATCATTTTATGACTATCTACCTTGTTTTGACTGTATCGCACTATGTATCATTTGATAGTCCAAGAAACCCTCGGTCTTTGGTTCAAATCTCATTTTCAATGGAAGAATTACAAGGATATTTCCAAATAGATAGATCTCGACGACAAGACTTCTTATATCCACTTCTATTTCAGGAGTCTATTTATGCGCTTGCTCATGATCATGGTTTAAATAGATCGATTCTTTCTGAACCTCTCGAAAATTTAGGTTATGACAATAAATCCAGTTCACTAATTTCAAAACGTTTAATTACTCGAATGTATCAACAGAAGCATTTGATTCTCTTTGATAATGATTTTAACCAAAATACATTTCGTGATCAGAATCAGAAGAAGCATTTTTATTCTAAAATGATATCAGAGGGTTTTTCACTCATTGTGGAAATTCCATTCCCTCTGCGATTAGTACCTTCCCTAGAAGCGAAAGAAATAGCAAAATCTCATAATTTACGATCAATTCATTCAACATTTCCCTTTTTAGAGGATAAATTATCACATTTAAATAATGCCTTAGATATACTAATACCCTACCCCATCCATTTGGAACTCTTGATTCAAACCCTTCGCTATTGGATACAGGATACCCCCGCTTTGCATTTATTACGATTCTTTCTCTACGAGTCTCAGAATTCGAATAATCTGATTACTCAAAAAAAAATCGATATTTCGCATTTTTCAAATCAGAATCAAAGATTTTTCTTGTTCCTATATAATATTCATATATATGAATGCGAATCCATATTCGTTTTTCTCCGTAAACAATCTGTTCATTTACGATCAAGATCGTATAGAGCCCTTCTTGAGCGAACACATTTTTATCGAAAAATAGACAAGTTTTTCTTCATTTTTCATAAAAATTTTCAGACCACCTTATGGTTGTTCAAGGATCCTTTCATGAATTATGTCAGATATCAAGGAAAAGCCATTCTGGCTTCAAAAGGAACACCTCTTCTGATAAAAAAATGGAAGTATTACCTTGTCAATTTTTGTCAAGGTTATTTTGACTTGTGGCCTCAACCAGATAGAATTCAAATAAACCAATTCTCCAAGCACTCCCTCGATTTTCTGGGCCATCTTTCAAGTTTACGGCTAAAGCCTTGTGTGGTAAGGAGTCAAATGTTAGAAAATTCATTTATTATAGATGTTTCTATTAATAAGTTTGATACTATAGTCCCCACAATTCCTTTGATAGGAGCATTGGCTAAAGCGAAATTTTGTAACGTATCGGGGCATCCTATTAGTAAGCCGGCTTG